GTTCTTTCATTCCAGGTAACCCCTTTAATTATCAACTCATGGAGTAGGAGTGATATTAGACAACCCTTCCTCTTAAAAAAAAAAAATAGTAAGTTTTCCTACGGATGCAATTCGTAGATCATAAAGATCACCATATATATAACAAAATTTCTCCCCCGATTCCTTCTAGTCGAGCCTCTCGGTCTGTCATTATACCTCGAGAAGTCGAAAGAATTACAATACCCATTCCTCCTAAAATCCTAGGAATTCGTTGATGGTTGGAATAGATTCGTAGGCCGGGTCGGCTGATACGTTTTAAAACAGTTCTATATGGCCCTTTTCTATTCCTTCTATGTCGCAGAGTTGAAACCAAGAAATATTTATTGCTTACTCGATGTTTTCTCACATTTTCGATAAAGCCTTCGCGTAGAAGTATTTTAACAATGTTTTCAGTGATATTTGTAGATGCTATTCGAACCGTTCCTTTTTTATCCATGTCAGCATTTCGTATAGAAGTTATTATTTCGGCAATAGTGTCCCTACCCATGATGAACTATAATTATTGGTGCCTCCGGGTTTTTATATAATCAGCATGCTCTACTCTTTTTTTTTCATGAATTATTAAAGGTATATGCGTGAGAAACAATCTACTAATACATTCTACTAATTAATGGAATCTAATTCAGTTCAGATATCTTACTATGAACCTCCCTTTTTTTATGTTTTATTATGTTTTCATCTATTAGTATTTATTTAGAATCGATTTATAATACCTCAGGAGCTAATGAGACTATTTTAGTAAAATTCAACTGTCTCAATTCCCGAGCGATCGCACCAAAAACTCGAGTTCCTTTGGGATTTCCTTCTTGATCAATGACAACTGCTGCATTGTCATCATATTGTATTATCATACCATTGTCACGTTTGAGTTCTTTACATGTACGTACAATTACAGCTCTGATTACTTCTGATCTTTGTAGAGGCATATTGGGAACTGCTTCTTTGATTACAGCAACAATAACGTCACCAATATGAGCATATCGGCGATTACTAGCTCCTATGATTCGAATACACATTAATTCTCTAGCCCCGCTGTTGTCCGCTACATTTAAATAGGTCTGAGGTTGAATCATATCATTCTTATTATTTTTCTCTTTTTTCTTTCAATGCTAACTAACTAAAGGGCGAAGAAAAAAAGAAGAAATATTGTTTGTCCAGAAATAAAAAAACTGCGGTTTTTTCATCACAAGGCCCCTTTCCTTTCGTTCCATATCCCTATCCCGCAATAACGAATTGAGTTCGTATAGGCATTTTGGACGCAGCTATAGAAATAGCTTCTCTGGCTACAATTTCTGATACTCCACCCATTTCATAAAGTATTCGACCCGGTTTAACGACGGATACCCAATATTCGGGAGATCCTTTCCCCGAACCCATACGTGTTTCGGTAGGCCTTACTGTAACAGGTTTGTCTGGAAATATACGTACCCATATTTTTCCACCACGACGCGCATATCGTGCCATGGCTCGCCGCCCCGCTTCTATTTGTCTAGATGTGATCCAAGCGGGTTCAAGTGCCTGAAGGGCGTATCCACCGAAACAAATTCGATTGCCTCGATAAGATATTCCCTTCATTCTTCCTCTATGTTGTTTACGAAATCTGGTTCTTTTGGGGTTATAGTTGATGGTTGTTTCTCAATGCCATCTCTACTGCAGAACTGGACATGAGAGTTTCTTCTCATCCAGCTCCTCGCGAATGAAACGATTAAATAATATTGTATATATTTTGAATTGAATGAATAATGAATCATGGAATTTTTTGAGATATAATCTGTCACGTACACGTAGGAATAAAATGAGAAATAAAATTGGATAATTAATGAATCTTCATTTTTACCTTTATTTTATTTTTATTTTTATTGAATTGCCAAAAACTTAGCAATCCAGTAAGGCTTTCGCGGGCGAATATTTGCTCTTTCAACATCCCTTTCATTCTTTCATTCGTAGGGGCGTTCCATGACCTATCAGAATAAATGAATTGGTTCTTGGCTCGTTCCGCCATCCCACCCAATGAATCATTAGGATTCGTTTTCAAGGGAATCTTCCTCAGTCACAGGTTCTGTCGTTCCCATCGCTTCTCGATTAATGACTAGGCCCGAACTCTGCAATGGAGCTCCTAATAAAATTTGTTCCTGAATCAATCTTCTCAGTCTTTATTGACTCGGCGCTCTTTATTCTTTTTGATTTTTCGTATAAATTGTATTCATATTCATCGAATCTAATTATTAATTATGGACGAATACATTAATGCTTTATTACATTGCCTTTTATAAGATAGTTCATAGACCATACATATTGGAATCATATATCATTGCTATTCTTTTTCTTTCTTTCTCTCACCCCTCCATTTATCCATATCCCTTTGTTTTTGCTTCACAACCTTATAGATTTATTTTTCTTTTATGTAAAAAAAATGCTTCAGTTGCTACAACAATATGATCAATACATCATATAGCGACTG